TTACACCCCCTCCACAAAATTACTTAACAAAATTAGCACGCCGCCAATAACATTTAATCTTAAAATCATAACAATGATTCATTCCCTTCCAACAATATCTAATTTACTACCAGTACCCTTAAAAGAAACTAAGAAAAAAGAAAAAAATAATCTTAGATAATAAAATAACCTCATAAGAGATCCCAAAATAAGTAAAAAAAGAATAAATGAAACAGAACCGCCTCTACCAATAAATACCACTAATCACTTCGACACAAAACCTAGGAGTGGGGGTAAACCAGAAAGAGATAATAAAAATAATATAATTACTAACTGGTAAGTCCTAGAATACTTAAATCTATTTACGTTTTTTATAACAGTAGAATCTTCCAACCACAAACTCATAAACAAACACAAAGTAATACCAAGATAAATATACAGGTATAGCTTTATACACCACTCTCTATGTAACATAACAAAAACTATTCATCCTAAATGGCCAATAGATGAATAAGCAAGAAGTGCTCGGATCTGAGTTTGATTTAAGCCTCCAGCACCGCCAATCAAAGCCCTTCCTGCCCTCATAATACAGAACAGCACAAGCAATTCCTTTAAATCCCCCAATTCAGACAAAGAAAGAAGTAGAAATAACGGGGCCAACTTCTGTCAGGTAGCCAGTAGCATACACGACATTCAGGACAAACCAGCTATAACTCTTGGCACCCAATAATGAAAAGGGAATACCCCTAATTTAACTGACAGTCCTCCCACCAAGACACACAGGCCCGTAATAGCCTCTCCCCCTAAAACTACATCTCACCTAAAAGAAGTTTTAAATCTTAAAAGACTTCCAAAAATTAATAAACCGGAGCCCAAAGCCTGAATAACAAAATACTTAACAGCAGACTCTCTTTCTGAAATTTTTTTTTGATAGATTAATAAAGGCAAAAAACCAATTAAGTTTATTTCTAAACCAGCTCAAATTCCTAATCAGTGAACAGAAGATAGAGACAACAAGGTCCCAAACCCTATAACAAATAAAAACATTAATCCGAATGGAAGACTTGAAAACATAAGAAGAGGGATACAATCGAATTACCCAAAGCAAAGTTAGCAGCCCTGCTTTACTCCTAGTCCCTTCTACCAACCTTAACCTCTACTGAGCTCAATCTAATGACCCTTCGTTCCACTCATGAAAAAGACCGAAAACTAAAATTAGCAAGAAAATAAATAAACCTAAGATTAAACCATTAGAATTTTCACCTCCAACCCTAACTAAAATTGGAAAAAGCAGAACAATTTCAATATCAAAAATTAAAAAAATAATTGCTAACAAGAAAAAACGAAGAGAGAAAGGCAAACGAGCCGACTTAACAGGATCAAAACCACACTCAAAAGGCGATCTTTTTTCCCGATCCTCACTCGCTCGCTTAGATAAAATCCAACCTAGTAACATTACCACAACAGAAATAACCAAAGCCACAATGCCTCTATAAAAACTCCTCATCATTACTATAGCACCAGAGACATCTACATTCCCATATTAATCAACATCAATGATTTCCGTTCATCCGGCGTGATGCCACTACTCCATAACCTAAATGAGTAGATATTTACTACAATCTCCTAATTAACAGCTAGGCGCCTCTCTTTGGCTTTCATCTAAATTAACTTTAAAATATAGAAAGGGACTCACACCCCTAAAGTCTGGTCCGAAGCCAGATGCAAATTTCTCGCTTCCTATACCCTTATTCACCTTTGTTCTTAATGACCCGAAAGCCATTAAGCTTATTATCTGAATGCAAGTCAGACCTTTTAATTTAAAGTATCAAGTCATAACTTCTTAGAAGCATTCCTATACATGCTGTCTCTAGATTAAAAGTCTAGCACTTTAGCTCAGTCACCTAAGAAATTATTCTATAAATCATTCGAGTCCTTTAACATCCTCACCAATAAATTGAAAGATATAAAAAAAGTCAAACTACGTCAACAAAATGCCAATACCAAGCAGCTGCCTCGAACCCAAAATGATGCCCGGTAGAAAAATGCTGAAGCCAAACCCGAACCAAGCATACCAAGAGAAATGTTCTACCGATAAGAACATGCAAACCATGAAATCCTGTCGCCACAAAGAAACTAGACCCATATGCACCATCTGCAATAGTAAATGAAGCCTCATAATATTCTCCGCCCTGCAAAAAAGTGAAATAAACACCTAAGATTACGGTAGCAATAAGGCCCTGCAACCCACCAGGTTTATCCCCCTCTATTAAACTATGATGGGCTCACGTCACCGTTACTCCCGAAGCTAATAATACTCCGGTATTAAGCAACGGCACCTCAAAAGGATTTAATGGCACAATTCCAGCAGGAGGTCAGCACGATCCTAGTTCCGTTCTCGGAGCCAGTCTTCTATGAAAATAAGCCCAAAAAAACGCGAAGAAAAAACAAACCTCTGAAACAATAAAAAGAATCATCCCCCAGCGAAGCCCTTTCGACACCTTAATACTGTGATACCCCTGGAAAGTAGCTTCTCGAATAACATCACGTCACCACTGAATTATGGTGACCCCAATCAATAATAAACCTATTCCAGCTCTCATAAACCCATAACCATGAAATCATCCAGCTAATCCTGAAGTTAAAAAAAGTGCACCCATTGAACCAGTTAATGGTCACGGTCTAAACTCAACTAAATGAAACGGATTTCGTGCCATATTTTAGCATTCTATCCGATCACTTAAAAGCCACTAAGTTTTTCTATATAACGAGTCAAAAACCGATCACTTTTGCCCAAAAACCGACAAATAACCCTAAAATTTTGACTTGTATTCGCGATCGGCCCTTAAAACGGGTCAAAAAAATAATAGGAAAACACACAGTAAAAAAAAGTACCCAAAAAAACGCGACAAAAACTACAAAATTTTAACCTAACTGCTAAAAAATAGGTCAAAATTTTGTCACCCCCCTTTTTTTTTTTTTTTTAAGCTAGACCTAGTATTTAGTATAGAAGGATAAAATATTTCAACCTAAGCCTAAATTTCGACCCCCTGTCTTCCTAGCGGGATTTTAGTTTAAAGACAGAAATGAGGTAAAAGTAATAGTACTTGGAAAAAAATCAAATGTATATTTACTCTCACAGATATGTATACACATACATACATATATATATATATATATATATATATATATATATATATATATATATATATATATATATATATATATATATATATATATGTATGTATGTGTATACATATCTGTGAGAGTAAATATACATTTGATTTTTTTCCAAGTACTATTACTTTTACCTCATTTCTGTCTTTAAACTAAAATCCCGCTAGGAAGACAGGGGGTCGAAATTTAGGCTTAGGTTGAAATATTTTATCCTTCTATACTAAATACTAGGTCTAGCTTAAAAAAAAAAAAAAAGGGGGGGTGACAAAATTTTGACCTATTTTTTAGCAGTTAGGTTAAAATTTTGTAGTTTTTGTCGCGTTTTTTTGGGTACTTTTTTTTACTGTGTGTTTTCCTATTATTTTTTTGACCCGTTTTAAGGGCCGATCGCGAATACAAGTCAAAATTTTAGGGTTATTTGTCGGTTTTTGGGCAAAAGTGATCGGTTTTTGACTCGTTATAAAAATAAGAATTAATATTTGTCACTTTGAAACAGAATTGTTACCTTAGCATCTTCAGTGCCATGCTCTAAGTTTAAGCTATCAAAGTTAATATATAAGTGACTGAGAAAAAAGCAGAATTCCCAATAGTGAAAGTATTACAAAAAAATTAAAAGATTTTATTTGCACTTTTTGATTGGTTAAGGAAAGGCCCGAAGTTAGAGCAAAAGCTCCTTGACCACCAATTGTTTCAAGTCAACCTATGTCAATTGACTTTATTATGTTCGTGCCAACCTTTATAGATAATTCGGTAAGAGGTTGAGCTGAAATGGGCGCGAAAAATCACATTGTTGAGAAAAAAAATTTTGCTTTATTGATGTTTTTTTGATCTCGAGTGTCATCTCATAAAATGAAAGCGAAAAACAAGCCTAAGAGAATTACCGATATTGTTAACATTTTGAGATAAAACGGGAGAATAAAAAAGCAAGAAGAAAATGAAACAAATACTAACTGGAAGAAAAGCCCGCTCGAAATAGCTGCTAGGGTTAAGATACTGAGAGCTCAGTTAACATATAGGTCTAAATCTTGTTTGACGTGGTATGGATTTCCTTTAAGCGGGCCTCATAAGCAAGAGACAGAAAGGCGCGCTGAATAGGCCCTTGTTATTCCAGTTGCCAAAAAAATTAATAAAACCATAATAAACCTTACAGGACTATAAATAGACAGTTCCAAGATAAGATCTTTAGAATAAAAACCGCTTAGGAATGGGGCGCCACACAGAGACAAATTAGCAACATTTATACAGGTTACAGTCAAAGGAAGCTGTAGAGATAGTGATCCTATATATCGGATATCTTGATTATTAGCTCTGTTATGAATAATTATACCAGCACAAAGAAATAATAACGCTTTAAAGAGAGCGTGTGTGTAAAGATGAAATAAAGCTAAGAATGGCATAGATATTGCTAAGCTCATCATTATTACTCCTAACTGACTAAGTGTAGAGAGAGCAATAATTTTTTTTAAATCGTTCTCACAGTTTGCACCAATTCCAGCTATAAGAAGTGTTAATACGGAAATAAATAATAAACCTCTTTTAAACCCATGAAATTTCTCTAAAAAAGGAAAGAAACGAATCAAAAGATAAACTCCCGCCGTTACTAGGGTAGATGAGTGAACTAAGGCCGATACTGGTGTGGGGGCAGCTATAGCTGCTGGCAACCATCTAGAAAATGGGATTTGAGCTCTTTTTGTCATTGCTGCAACAGTCATGGTTAAAGAAAGTCATACTGTTAAATGAAAATCTCAAATAGAAATAATTAATCAGTGCCCTTGAAGAACTAAAAGCCCAATCGAAATTAAAATTATAACGTCACCGATTCGATTGGCCAATATAGTAATTATACCAGCCCCCAAAGATTTTATGTTTTGATAATAAATAACTAATGCAAATGACACAATTCCTAACCCATCCCATCCTAAAAGTAATGCAGGTAATCTAGGGATGAAAACCAGTAGATTTATTGATAATACAAACAACATAACTAGTCAAGTAAACCGCTTTAGAAATGGATCATTAGCTATATAGCTAGAAGAAAATATTATAACACATCCTGAAATAAGACATACAATATTTCTGAACCTAAGACTCACTGAATCTAAGATAAAAATAAAAGTTAAATGGCAAGATCTTGTTTGCGAAATTGATCACTCTATAAGAACTCTATTAGACATTATAAAAAAAATTATAGTTACCGGAAACAAAACTACTCTATATGTAATAAGAAAGATTGAACTGATCGAAGAAGCTTTTAGGTTATTCATGGTTAAGTAGGAATTTTTCCTTTCTTCAAATCCACAGGCTGACGTTTTAAAATTAAACTAACTTAACTAAACTCAGATAGAGATAAGCTCACCTTTTATAATTAATAAATTAGCTGGAATTCAATGTAAAAATAATAACAGGAAAGTAGGAGATTTAGTTGTTGTAAAGGGCTTAATAAATTTTGGGCTCCCTCCGTGATGGATAGAGGTATACAGGTACATACTATAAAGAGCAGACAGAAACCTTATAAGGGCTAATGGTAACAAAGAATATGGAGAAGAAAAAATTACAGCGGGAAAGATTATGATCTCTCCTAATAAATTAATTCTAGGCGGAGCTGCCATATTAATAATAGAAAAAAGGAATCATCATAGAGTTAAGAAAGGTAGGAATATTAGTATTCCTTTATTTAAAAGGAGACTTCGGGTCTGAGTTTTTTCATAAGTGTAATTAGCTAATGCAAATAGGGCTGAGGAACAAAAGCCATGAGATAGCATTAAGATGAGAGCACCACTTCATCCTCATGATCTGTTGGAAAAAGCACCGGCTAACATCAGGGATATATGCCCAATAGATGAATAAGCAATTAAGGATTTTAGGTCTACTTGACGAAAACAAATAACACTAGTTACTATACCGCCTCATATTGCAACGGAAAATAAAATAGCATATCTTTCTAGAGGAATAAAATTAAAATACTGAAAAAAACGTAAAACCCCATATCCTCCTAATTTTAATAAAATAGCAGCCAGGACTATCGAGCCGGCTACTGGGGCCTCTACATGAGCTTTAGGAAGTCATAAATGAACTGAAAATATTGGAAGTTTAACTAGAAACGCAGCGAAAACTAGGATACTCAATAACCCTCATTGCCACGTATTTTGAGGGAAAATAGTATAAAGACGCAAGACTCTCCTAGTCAGTATGCTGCTGCAAAGAATTTTATGACTACCTCAGAGAATACAAAATAATAAAGGTAAAGAAGCAGCTACAGTATAGATTATTATATATATACCAGCCTGTAATCGCTCTGGTTGATATCCCCATCCTAAAATTAATATTAAAGTGGGAATCAATGATGCTTCGAATAAAAAATAAAAAAGTAAAGTATTTGAACAAAGAAAAGTTGACATTAAGATTAAATTTATTCTAACAACCAACTGAGAAAACATATTGTCGTTATTTCTATTTAGTTTAACTGATCCTTGTCTGGCAAGTATTATTATTAAAGAAATTCATAAAGTTAATGAAATTAAAATAAGAGACATGGAATCATATCTAAACAAAAGTCTTAGTCTTTCATATGAAAAAAAAGGCCTAAATAAGTGTATTAAGGAAAGCACTCTCAGTAAGGCCAAAGATCAGGATTTTAGGTACCAAGACCATTTTTTTTCAATAGAAGAGAAAACCACTATAATCAAAAAATTTGATAGTAGAATACCTAACATTTGTGTATAGAAAAACTAGAAACGTAGTCATTACCTTCTGCTCGAATAACTGCTACAAGGATAGCTAGGCCTAAGCTCGCCTCACAGGCCCCCAAAGTAATCAAAATTAAAGAGGTTTCACCTATTAATGAAATATTTCTTGATACAGAAAACATTAAAACGAAAAGTCTCATTGTCATGGCTTCTAGACTTAAAAGAATTCTTAATAAGTGTTTATATTGTAAAGAAAGAGTTAATATTGATATTAAAACTCCAAAAACTCTCAATATACTTAGGTAAAATGTTCTCATTCCTTGTCTATTATTTTATACGGGCAACGATAGCTTAGTTTGAAAGCATTGGTCTTGTAAGCCAAAGATGAATTTAGATATTCTCGCTGCTTTATAAATTGCTCATTAGGTTGCTAAGTGAATCGAACACTTTAGGCTTGTTTTCAAGACAAACCGCCCCCCGGGAACAACCACACATAATAATGTCTTAATAATCTAAAATACTGTCTCATGCTTTTTGGGCTAATGGATTAATAATAAAATATAAAAAATATAAGGCTGTAAAAATTTGGCCGATCTGCTCATATGGAGTTTCAACAGGGCATCTACCAATTCACGTGAGCACAAAAAAAATACCAATATATGTTCAGAACAAAATTTGATTTAGAGGATAATATGCTATAGATCGAAATTTAGCTTGATGTGAAAATGGCAAAATAAACAATACTAGGATTGAACCAACCAAGCCAATTACCCCCCCTAATTTATTAGGAATAGACCGAAGAATTGCATATGCAAAAAGAAAGTATCATTCTGGTTGAATGTGTACAGGGGTAACTAAGGGGTTAGCTGGAATAAAGTTTTCAGGATCAGTAAGAAGTTGAGGAGAGAACAAAGCTAGTATTGAAAGCAAAAAAATTACAACCAAAAATCCAACTAAATCCTTAAAAGTATAATAAGAATGAAACGGAATTTTTTCTCCATCTCTATTTAATCCCAAAGGGTTATTAGACCCCGTCTCGTGTAGAAATAATATATGCAAAATAGCCAGCCCTGCGATAGCAAAGGGTAAAAGAAAGTGAAGAGCAAAAAAACGCGTTAGGGTAGCATTGTCCACAGCAAATCCCCCCCAAACCCATTCTACTAATATCTTTCCAATATAAGGAATAGCTGATAATAGGTTGGTAATTACTGTTGCACCTCAGAAAGATATCTGTCCTCATGGAAGGACATAACCTAAAAAAGCGGTAGCCATTGTAAGAAAAAGAAGAATAACACCGATATTTCATGTATGAAGCTGAAGATACGAGCCATAGTATATCCCTCGCCCAATATGTAAATAGATACAAATAAAAAATCAGGATGCTCCATTCGCATGTAGAGCTCGAAGCAATCAACCATAAGTAACATCTCGACTAATATGAATAACAGACCTAAAGGCTAAATCTACATGAGCTGTATAATGTATAGCCAGAAAAAGACCTGTCGCAATTTGAATTACCAAACATAAACCAAGTAAAGAACCAAAATTTCATCAAATAGAGAGGTTTGAAGGAGCAGGTAAATCGACAAAAGCCCCATTTACAACTTTAAAGACTGGATGAACTTTTCGTAAAGGTCTTCGCATACTATGTATAGTTACTTATATTCTCTAAATGGGCGTAAAGATGCCTGTTGATAATAACAAATTTTTGCTACTACAATTAAGTTAATTAGTAATACTGTTCCTAAACCAATTAGAATAGAAATTATACAGGGAGAGATAAGTTCAACTCCATACATCTTTAGATACATAAATTTTCTAAAAAATATATCAAATCTAAAATATGAAGAATCTTTTAATGGATAAAAATAAAAAAATACAAATAAAAAGGGAAAAAAAGACATCATACTGAAAAGAGGAGTAATTTTCCCAAACAGAATATTAGGAGATAAGGCTGCGACATATGCGAATATAACTAAAAGACCGCCAACATAAATCAGAAACAGGATATATCCATATCAAGTGGAACTAGTTATACCGCTAACTAAACACATAAATAGTGTTGAAATCATAATAAACAAACCGAGACTTAGCGGTTGAGTCATTATTGGAAGAATAAGTAAAGCAGAGAAAGTAAATGTAATAATAAGTAATCTACTCATTCAAGACGCAGGCATTTACACCTGATTTTCAGCTTCCAATGCGGATGTTTTATTTAAACTACGATCCTGCTTAAATACTAATAGAGTAAATTAAATCCTAAAAGTGAAACAGCTATAAGAGAGCACAGAGCAACTGGAAGAAAAGCCTTTCAAGTTAAACCTATCAAAAGATCATAACGAAACCGAGGATAGCTTCCTCGAACCCAAATAAATGCAAAAGCAAAGAAAAGAACTTTAAGCATAAAAGCCATGTCTCTATCAACTATGATTAAAGATCTCCCACCAAAAAACAACAACGAAGAAAATAAACTTATTACTAAAATATTAGCATATTCAGCCAGAAAAATCAGTGCAAAACCAGCAGCTCCATATTCAATATTAAAACCAGATACAAGTTCTGACTCACCCTCTGCAAAATCAAAAGGAGCTCGGTTTGTTTCTGCAACACAAGTCGTAAATCAAATTAAAGAAATAGGTAACATGAGAAACCCAAATCAGACTCTTTCTTGAGCTTCTTTAGTTTCAACAAAACTAAATCTTCCAACTAGAAATAAAGGAAAGAGCAAAATCAAGGCTATACTGACTTCATATGAGATAGTTTGCGCAATAGCACGAAGTCTTCCTAAAAGAGCATATTTGGAGTTTGATGCCCATCCTGCTAACAAAGTTCCATAAACATTTATACCAGATACACATAAAAAGAATAAAATTCCGCACTTAAAATAAGACAAAGAATATAAACTCGGATAAAGTTGTCATAATAATAATGCCAAAATAAACCTAAATACAGGAGCAACAAAATATAAAGAACGATTAGCTCTTGTTGGTTTAGCAATCTCTTTCGTCAACAATTTAGCAGCATCAGCAATAGGCTGAGGAAGCCCTATAATCCCGACTTTGTTAGGTCCTTTTCGTAATTGAATATAACTAAGTCCTTTTCGCTCTAATAAAGTAAAAAAAGCGACCGCTAATAAAATACAGACATAAGTAAATAAACATGAAATAATTGTTAAATACATTATGAAAGAAAGAATTTTCATCTTTATTTTTAGGGCTTAAACCTAATGCACTTAATCTGCCACCTCCATTGCCTGTATCAAATAAAGGGTTTTAACCTATGTCTACTGATCCTAAGTCAATCGCATAATTCTTTGCTAATTTGATTTTTATTATTAAATTATATTTAATCTAACTAAGATATATTATATGTTACATCGGTCCTTTCGTACTAGGCGCAACCTAAAAATATAAAGATAGAAACTGACCTGGCTCACGCCGGTCTGAACTCAGATCACGTAGAATTTTAATGGTCGAACAGACCAACCCTTAAAGACTTCTGCATCTTTAGGATATTCTGGTCCAACATCGAGGTCACAAACCTTTTTTTCGATATGGGCTCTTAAAAAAGATAATGCTGTTATCCCTACGGTAACTAATTCCTTTGATCAAAACACTTTGGATCAACGCAAGTAAGATTTAAATATCTAAAGGAGGCTTTAGTTACTCCTCGATTGCCCCAATCAAAGTATTTAATAGCTTTTCTTTTATTAATATCAAATTACATTAAATCTACTAATTTTTCTAAAGCTCGATAGGGTCTTCTTGTCTTTTAATTATATCTGGACTTTTTCATCCAAAAATAAAATTCTAAGTAATCTAAAGGAGACAGATATATTCTTGTCAAACCATTCATTCCAGCCTTCAATTATAAGGCAAATGATTATGCTACCTTTGCACGGTCAGAGTACCGCGGCCGTTTAAAATTCACTGGGCAGGTCCGACTTCGTATATTGATAATAACACGAAGCCATGTTTTTGATAAACAGGCAGAATATAGCTTTGCCGAGTTCCTTCTTACGATTTTATATTAAAATATTATATAGAACCCTAAATTTTAATTTATTAGTCTCTTATGAATAGGCAGTCTAATACTCATCTTAACATATAATTATTTTACCATACGGTTATAAAAATTTTTCTCCTTTATTAATAAGCAAATAAATCATATTGATAACCAAGTAATGAATTATAACAAGATCTTCTACCAATAGCCATTACTAAGCTTATGTTTAAAAAAATTAAATGCATATTCAAATTTATTTTCGAGCTTATCCTCAAAAATATAGACAAACCAGCATAAGCATCTATAAAACCTTCTCATAGTGCAAACCCATGGTTTGAAGCACTAATATGCCTTTAGAAGAAAACTAGCTATCACCTAATGCGAATAAAATTTCATATCTATTCTTAGTTCTTGGAAAGTTTTTGCCACAACTAACCCATAATAGGTCTATAAACCGGAATAAGAATAGCTCATTAGATTTCGAGATTCTCTATCTAGAAGCTAATCTAGTTAAACCATGATGCAAAAGGTACAAACTCTAATTATTTCTAATTTTTAGTTTAAAATTTTCCTTCACAGTACTGCGTCCATATAAAAGTATTAAGCTTCAATCACCTTTACTAAATCTAAAAATGCTTTGTTTCCTAAAATATCATAGGTAGATCACTTCTTAAATGTATAAAGTTAAACTTAAAGACAATTTATTTCCTAAATATATTTTCAGTGTAAATGAAATGTATTTTTTATACTATATCTTTCAGCCCAGGAACAATTTCCATTACCCCTACTATGTTACGACTTATCTCATTTTTCAACGAGAGCGACGGGCGATGTGTGCACGTTTCAGAGCCTTATTCATTTTATTTATTTACTTAAAATTACTTTCAAGTCCTCCTTTAAGGCATTTAATTTCAAACGCCTTTCCGTTATTACAAATTTGTAATTGTAACCCATCTTCACCCTCTCATTAGCTGCACCTTGATCTGACGTCCTAATTAATACAATTCTCTAGCTAACTACTATATTTTAAGAAGTTACCTGACGACGACGGTATACAGGCTGCATTACCAGAAAAGGTCAGGTTTAGCGCGGATTGTCGATTATGAGACAGGTTCCCCTGAGAGGTCTAAAACACCGCCAAGCCCTTTGAGTTTTAAATTTTTTGATTCGTAGTACTCCGGTAAGCTTAGACTAAATTTACAACTAAAAATAATGGGGTATCCAATCCCAGTTTCCCTTAAAGTTGTCACAGATTCAGCATCTTAAATAAACCATGCCTGGAATATCTTTTAATACTTAGATTTTACTCCTATATTAAAAATCTCATGGCTTTTAGTTTTCAGCCTAACTGTCTTTTTACCGTAAAAGAATGACTAAATTTCTTGGTTTAACCGCGGATGCTGGCACCAAATTAACCAAATTTTATCTTACTAAACTAATGCAAGCTTTCGCTTCTATCCTAATCTTCAACACTGGAGTTAATGGGTATTTCAGAATATCATCTTCGTCTATAACATCCCAGAAAACTATGTTTTTATAACTTTATGCCCGTTCCAAACATTTGCCTTCCACCTCATCTCTTTCTAAAAAAACCATGTGTATCCTATAGTATATGCCATACATAAAATCAGAGCCAAGTTTTTTACTATCTAATTCTTTAGCTTTGTGCTTACTATTATTTTTTATTAGGTTGATAATCAGGTTTAAGTTATGATAGTTCTTGAGGTGTAAACACTGCACATCAGGTTTTCATCCTGAAAGTATAGAAAAATCTATCTGGAATATTTATATCTCTTGAGTATGAGTAGTACATTTGCCTTCCAAGCAAAAAGTTTAAATAATTTTAAAAGAGATACATCTTATATTTATATTTGTTATCTAGCGGTGTAAGGGCACTAAGAATTTTGATTTCTTAAGAGAGGTTCAACGCCTCCTGATAAAGGTCTTAAGTTATATAAACTACAGGCCTTCAAAGCCTGAAATAAAGAAAACTCTTTAGTCCTTGCTCACTGTAGTTTATTATAAAACATTGACTTGCAAAATCGAAAAAGGATAGAAATCTCAGTGTGTTTGTTCGGTGGCTGAGTTAAGAAGCAGTAGACTGTAGATCTATTAACGGAATTAAGTTTCCCCAACAAATCGTTCATTGTAAAATAAGCTAAATAATAAGCTTTTGGGTTCATACCCCAAACATGAATGAATATTCTTTTACAACTAATAATAATTTTAATTTATAGTACTAAATATAAAATACATTAATGGGGATGTTCATCTGAATAAAGAGTAATTAATAAACAAAAAATATATGCCTGAATCAGGCTAATACCAAACTCGAACATTGTATAGAATACCTGAATTATTAGTAAAAAAAGAACCGAAAAAACTGAAGAAACAAAGAATCCTGCTGTTAGGTAATTTCCAATTAAAGTTAGAACAATATGTCCTGCCCTTATATTAGCTGTTAGTCGTACAGAAAGAGTAATAGGACGAACCATAATTCTCACTGTTTCAATAAGAACAAGAAAGGGATTCAATGGGGCTGGTGCTCCTATAGGTAGAAGACCAGCAACTACAGATCCGGGACTATAAACTACAGCCGAGATAATTAAAGCCAATCATAATGGCAAACCTAAAGCCAAAGAAACCGCTAAATGACTAGTTGTTCTGAAAACATATGGAATCAGGCCAGATATATTCATTATAATTAAAAACAGGAACAAACCAACAATTAAGTTAATAAAACCTCCCATATTTAAACCAAAAGAACGAAACACCTGAGAAGAACCAGTATCCTTAAAAACCCCAATAAAAGAACTCCATCGCGGATAGCTCATTCAAAAGGAAGACCTAAAAAGAACAATTATAGTTAGGGAGAACAATCACATTAAAATATATAATGACATAAAAACTTGATTATTATCGTCAAATGAAGAAAAAATATCAACAAGCATTCTTATTTATCAATTCCATTTGTTTTCCTTTTTCGGTATAATATTAATTAAATCTTTGCTAAGAAATATAGTTTTTCTTGACCATCAAATAAGAATAGAAATACTGAGAACAGTAGCCCAAAACAAAATAAATAACAAAATTCAATTTAAAGGAGATAACTGAGGCATCAAGAAATACTAGAGTAACTAGCAACGTAAGACTGACAATCTTATATTATAATTTAACTAACTTCTCTTAATCAGAAACATTAATAACTCATTTCATAAAGTTAGCTAAGGGAATAGCCTCCACTACAATAGGTATAAAAGAGTGATTAGCCCCACAAATTTCTGAACACTGCCCATAAAACACACCAGGATGTTTAATAAAAAACCCTAATTGGTTTAAGCGACCTGGAATTGCATCTACTTTTACCCCTAAGGAAGGAACAGTTCACGAATGGATTACATCTGCAGAAGTAACTAAAACTCGAATATCAGTTTGAGTCGGTAATACGACACGATGATCCACCTCAAGCAACCGAAAATCACCTATCTCAAGCTCATTAGTTGGAATTATATATGAATCAAACTCAATGTTTGAAAAATCCGAATACTCATATCTCCAGTATCATTGATGACCAATTCTCTTAACCGTTAATCTACAGTCACTGATTTCATCAAGTAAATATAACAAACGCAAAGACGGTAAAGCCAAAAAGACTAAAATAACCGCAGGTACAATAGTTCAAATAGTTTCAATTTCTTGACCCTCTACTAGCGAGCGACAAGTATAACTTCTTAATATAAGTGAAACAGCTGCATAACCAACTAATCTAATGATTATCACTAAAATCATTATTGCATGATCATGAAAAAAAATTATCTCTTCTATAAGTGCTGACGCTGCATCTTGAAACCCTAACTGTCCTCATAGACTCATAAGCAATATATTTACTTTACATAATCATATACTATCATGTATATACCTAAGTTATATAACTTGGTTTAACAACACTATCAAATATTCAACCAACTAATAAAATTGTAAAGTATTATTACAGGCCTTACAACCAAACTTTAAACTTTATACATCACTAATTAACTAATTAGTACTATAAGATCCTACACACGCACCAGTTTCAGCGCTATTATGAAAATCTGCTGGAAGAATGTTATCCCACTCCAAAGCCGTTCTCAAATGAGTCCTTCAAACAACGCTTCGCTGTGAAACTAACGCCTCTCAGACAATTACTATGAAATACAAAACAGCCACAAAAGAAATTATTGATCCAATTGATGACACAACATTTCACTTAGTATAACAATCTGGATAATCTGAATACCGCCGAGGTATCCCCCTTAAACCTAAAAAGTGCTGAGGAAAAAAAGTAACATTTACCCCAATAAACATAATATAAAAGTGCGCTTTAGTCCATCGTCTGTGTAAAGTAACCCCTCTTAATAACGGAAATCAATAATTAAAGGCCCCAAACAACGCAAAGACTGCACCCATTGATAATACATAATGAAAATGCGCTACAACATAATAAGTATCATGCAACATAATGTCTAACGACGAGTTAGATAGCACAATCCCAGTCAACCCGCCAACTGTAAACAAAAAAATAAAACCTAGACCTCAAAGTATAGGAGTTTCATATTTAATTTTAGCTCCGTGAATGGTAGCAAGCCAACTAAACACCTTAATTCCCGTAGGAACGGCAATAATCATAGTAGCCGCCGTAAAATAAGCACGTGTATCAACATCCATACCAACTGTAAATATGTGATGAGCTCAAACGATAAAACCTAAAACACCAATCGCAAGTATTGCATAAATCATCCCGAGAGTTCCAAAAGTTTCTTTTTTCGCTGAATAATGTCTAACAATGTGTGAAATCATACCAAATCCTGGTAAAATTAAAATATACACTTCTGGATGTCCAAAGAATCAAAATAAATGCTGGTACAAAATAGGATCACCACCTCCTGCTGGATCAAAAAAGGCAGTATTAAAATTTCGATCAGTTAACAACATAGTAATTGCACCAGCTAGTACAGGCAAAGACAAAAGAAGCAGAATGGCCGTAATTTTTACAGATCACACAAACAAAGAAAGACGTTCAAATTTTATTCCTTGTCACCGCATATTGATAATTGTTGTAATAAAATTTACAGCTCCTAAAATAGAAGACACACCAGCAAGGTGTAAAGAAAAAATAGCCAAATCTACTGATCCCCCAGCATGAGCTAGATTTCCGGCTAAAGGAGGATAAACAGTTCAGCCCGTACCCACCCCACTTTCAACAGCAGCTGAAGATAGAAGTAATAAAAGAGCGGGAGGCAACAGTCAGAAACTTATATTATTTAATCGCGGAAATACCATGTCTGGAGCCCCTAATATTAATGGCACTAATCAGTTCCCAAAACCTCCGATTATTATTGGCATTACCAAAAAAAAAATTATAACAAAGGCATGGGCTGTTACAATCACATTATATAACTGATCGTCACCAAGAAGAGCACCAGGCTGTCCTAACTCTGCACGAATTAGCAGTCTTAGTGCAGTTCCAACCAACCCAGATCATATTCCAAATAGAATATATAATGTCCCAATATCTTTATGATTTGTAGAAAATAGCCATCGCAT